GATGGAATCGTCCATTGCGATATATAAAAAATGAGAAATTTGAAAATCCTGTTAGAAATGAAATGTCGCAATATTTTTTTTATACATGTAAAAGTGACGGAAAAGAGAGAATAGCTTTTACACATCCACCCAGTGTATCAATTTTTTTTGAAATGATACAAAAAAAGATATCTCTGTTCACAACAGAAAAATTCTCTTATGATGAATTGGATAATTCTTGGAGTTATCTCAATGAACAAAAAAGAAAAAATTTTAAAAATAGAATAAAAGTTCTGGATAAGGGATCCCTTACGCTAACTCTGGATGTACTCGAAAAAAAGACTCAATTATGTACTGATAAAACTAAAAACTACTATTTACCAAAAACATATGATCCTTTTTTGAGCGGACCTTACCGAAGACGAATCGTTTTTATTTTTCCATTCTCAATGATAAATGAAACTTCTCTAAAAAATGATAGCGAGAACGCTTGGACTAATAAGATTCATGCTATCTTTCTTAATACAAATTACCCACAAATTGAACATAAAATGGATCCATTTGAGTTTGATACAAAATTAGTATCAAAAAAATTTAGTTTTTTCTTGAATTTTATCTGCGGATTTTCCTGTAAAGGCACATCAAAAAAATTGAATTTGAAAGGACTTTCTTTATTTTCAAAACAAAAAAAAGTAAAAATTGAGTCAGAAGATGAATATCGAATAAAATTTTTAAAATTTTTATTCGATGCAGTTATACCCCATTACAACGATAAACCAAGTCGTCAAAACTCGATTGGAATAAGAGAAATCAGTAAAAAAGTTCCTCGATGGTCATACAAATTAATCGATGATTTAGAACAACAGGAAGGAGAAAACGAAGAAAGTATGGCGGAGGATCATGAAATTCGTTCAAGAAAAGCCAAACGTGTCGTAATTTTTACTCATAACCTAGAAAAAAGCGATACTTATACTAATACCAAAGATACTAATAATCCTGATCAAGCAGACGAAGTTGCTTTGATACGGTATTCACAACAATTGGATTTTCGTCGAGACATAATCAAAGGCTCGATGCGTGCTCAAAGGCGTAAAACGGTTACTTGGAAACTGTTTCAAGCAAATGCCCATTCTTATCTTTTTTTTGACAAACAAGACAAATCTTTTTTTTTTTCTTTTGATATTCCCGGACTGATGAAAACTATTTTTAGAACTTGGATATGGAAAAACACAGAATTCACTATTTGGGATAATACACAGGAAAAGACAAGTAAAAATCATAAAAAAGAGGCGGACATAAGAGAAAAAAAGCGGAAAAGAGAGGAAAAAGCGCGTATAGAACTAGCGGAAGCCTGGGATAGCATTCTATTTGCTCAAGTAATAAGAGGTTTTTTGTTAGTAACTCAATCTATTCTTAGAAAATATATTGTCTTACCCTCATTGATAATAGCTAAAAATATTATCCGTATGCTATTATTTCAATTTCCTGAATGGTCCGAGGATTTTAAAAATTGGAATAAAGAGATGCATATAAAATGCACCTATAATGGTGTTCAATTATCAGAAAAAGAATTTCCAAAAAACTGGTTAACAGACGGTATTCAGATAAAGATCTTATTTCCTTTTCGTCTGAAACCGTGGCACACATCTAGGTTACAATCCCCTAAAAAAGATTCAATAAAAAAGAACGGACAAAAAAATGATTTTTGTTTTTTAACGGTTTGGGGAATGGAGGCTGAACTGCCTTTTGGTTCTCCCCGAAAACAACTTTCTTTTTTTGAACCCATTTTAATAAAAGAACTCGAAAAAAAAATGAAAAAATGGAAAAAGAAGCGTTTTCAAATTCTAAGAGTTTTAAAAGAAAGAACAAACTTGTTTCTAAATATCTCAAAAGAAACAAAAAAGTGGGTCATCAAAAACATTCTATTTATAAAAGAAATAATAAAAGAACTTTCACAAAGAAACCCAATTCTATTATTTGAATTGAAAGAAATATACGAGTTGAATGAAGCTAAAAAAGAAAAGAATTCGATAATAAGTAATCGAATGATCCACGGCTCGTCCATTGTAATTCGATCTATGGATTGGACAATTTTTTCATTGAGAGAAAAAAAAATGAAAGATCTGACTGATAGAACAAAAACAATACTAAATAAAATTGAAAAAATTAGAAAAGACACGAAAAAGGGGTTTATAAATCCCGAAATAAATATTAGCCCTAATAAAATAAGTTATGCTGATAAAATATTAGAATCTCCCAAAAGGATTTTTAAGATATTAAAAAAAAAAAATGTACGATTAATTCGTAAATCGCATCATTTTCTAAAATTTTTCGTTGAAAAGATATACATAGATATCTTTCAACATATGATTAATATCCCGAGGATTAATGCGCAACTTTTTTTGGATTCAATAAAAAAAATTATTAATAAATACATTTACAATAATGAAGCAAATCAAGAAAGAATTGATAAAACAAATCAAAGTATAATTCACTTTATTTCAACTATAAAAAAGTCACTTTATAATATTAGTAATAAGAATGGAAAGATCTTTTGGGACTCATCGTACTTGTCGCAAGCATATTTATTTTACAAATTATCACAAACACAAATTATTAACTTATCTAAAGTAAGACCTATCTTTCAATATCACGGAACATCTCTTTTTCTTAAGAATGAAATACGGGATTATTTTGTTAAAGTTGTGGGATCACAAGAAATTTTACATTCCGACTTAAAACAAAAGAATCTTCAAAATTCGGGAATGAATCAATGGAAAAATTGGTTAAGGGGTCATTATCTATACGATTTATATCCCATTAGATGGTCCAAATTATTACCACAAAAATGGCGAAATAGGGTCAATCAAGGTCGTAAAAATAACGATTTTAACCAATGTTATTCATATGAAAAAAACCGATTAATTGATTACAAAAAACAAAATGATTTTGAAACATACTACACATTACCGAATAAAAAAGAGAATAAAAAAAAAATATATATATATGACCTTTTATCATATAAATCTCTTATTTATGAAGATAATAAGGATTCATATATTTATGAATTGCCAGTACAAGTAAAAACTAATCAAGAAATTTCTTATAAGTACAACACAGATAAATGGAAATTTTTTGATATACTGACAGGTATCTCTATGAATAATTATCTAGTAGAAGATGATATTATAGATCTGGAAAAAAATCCGGATAGAAAATATTTTTATTGGAGAATGCTCCTTTTTTGTCTTAAAAAGAAGGCCGATATTGGAGCCTGGATCAATATTGAGGCTGACATGAACAGTAATAAAAATACTAAAACTGGGGTTAATTATTTTCAAATAATTGAAAAAATCGATAAGAAAAGTTTTTTTTATCTCACAATTAATCAAGAAATAAACCCATCCAACAAAAAAAAAAAAATATTTTTTGATTGGATGAGAATCAATGAAGAAATACTAAGTCGTTCCATATCCAATCTGGAACTTTGGTTCTTTCCAGAATTTTTGATACTTTATAATACATATAAGATTAACCCATGGATCATACCAATGAAATTACTTCTTTTAAATTTGAATGTAAATGAAATTGTTAGTAAAAAAAAAAAACTAATAGGAAAGAAAAAAAGATATCTTTTTATAGAAAAAACTCTTGAATTAAAAAATCGAAATAAAGGAGAAAAGGAATCTGTGTCCCAAGAGGATCTTGAATCAGCTCTCTCAAACCAAAAAAAATATGTTCAAGAAGATTCCGCGGGAACAGATGTGAAAAAATGTCTAAATAAAAAGCAATACAAGAAAAACACGGAAGCAGAGCTTGATTTCTTACTAAAAAGATATTTTCGTTTTCAATTGATATGGGATGATTCCTTAAATCAAAGAATGATCAATAACATCAAAGTATATTGTCTCCTCCTTAGACTGATAAATCCCAGAGAAATTGCTATATCCTCTATTCAAAGGAGAGAAATGAGTCTGGATATTCTGATAGTTCAGAAGGGTTTAACTCTTACAGAATTAATGAAAAGGGGAATATTGATTATAGAACCGGTTCGTCTGTCTGTAAAAAATGATGGACAATTTATTATGTCTCAAACCATAGGTATTTCATTAGTTCATAAGAATAAGTACCAAATTAATCAAAGATACCAAGAAAAAGCCTATGCTGATAAGAAGAGTTTTGATGAATCCATTGCAATACATCAAAAAATGACTGAAAATAGAGCGGGCAATCATTATGATTTGCTTGTTCCTGAAAATATTTTATCCCCTGGAGGTCGTAGAGAGTTCAGAATTCAAATTTGTTTCAATTCTCGGAATAAAAATGATATCCATAGAAATACAGCATTTTACAATGCAAATAAGGTGAAAATTTGTGATCAAGTTTTAGATAAAAGCAAACATCTTGATAGATATAAAAATAAACTAAATAAATTAAAGTTCTTTCTTTGGCCGAATTATCGATTAGAAGATTTAGCTTGTATGAATCGTTATTGGTTTGATACCGATAATAGCAGTCGTTTTAGTATGCTAAGAATCCATATGTATCCACAATTGAAAATTTGTTAATGCAACATTTTCCCTCTATTTCCCGTACCTTATATGGTATATAAAGACAAAGAAATACACATCAGGAACTGTCTTAGATTCCGATAGATGATATTCATTTAATTCAATGACGTATCTATTCGATTAAGAAATGAATCAAGAAAATATTCTTATTTAAATTTAGATTTTTAGTCTAGATATTTTTTGTGCGTGCAGAAATATACCATCCTTTTGTATACTTATCTGAATCCAATTTTTAAAATTGGATTGCTTATTAATAAATTTAATTGAAAAAAAAAAGAATAGAAATTCTTAATGAAATTAAGATTTTTGTGGATATCAAATTAAAATGAGTGACATTCTTATTACTGATAAATAAAAAAAAAAAGAAAAAAGGAGGGGAAGAGGATTTCATTTTATGGTAAAAAATTTATTCATCTCGTTTATTTGGCAAGAAGAAAAAAAAGAAAACGGAGGATCTGTTGAATTTCAAGTATTCAGTTTCACCAATAAGATACGAAGACTTACTTCACATTTTGAATTGCACAAAAAAGACTATTTATCTCAAAGAGGTCTACGTAAAATTCTTGGAAAACGCCAACGATTACTTTCTTATTTAGCAAAGAAAAATATAATCCGTTATAAAGAATTAATTAATCAATTGGATATTCGGGAATCAAAAACTCATTAATTTTAAAACTCATTTTAAATTATTAGATTTATTAGATCTTAATTTTTTATGAACTTATTTTCATTTTCAGCAATTCATGGAAAAATAAATCGAGAAAAAACTTATGAATGGACCAACTACAAGAAAAGACCTCATGATAGTCAATATGGGACCTCACCACCCATCAATGCACGGTGTTCTTCGACTCATCCTTACTTTGGATGGTGAAGATGTTATTGACTGTGAACCAATATTGGGTTATTTACACAGAGGGATGGAAAAAATTGCGGAAAACCGAACTATTATACAATATCTACCTTATGTAACACGTTGGGATTATTTAGCTACTATGTTCACAGAAGCAATAACCGTAAATGGTCCAGAACAGTTGGGAAATATTCAAGTACCTAAAAGAGCCAGCTATATCAGAGTAATTATGTTGGAGTTGAGTCGTATAGCTTCTCATCTGTTATGGCTTGGCCCTTTTATGGCGGATATTGGCGCACAGACTCCCTTCTTCTATATTTTAAGAGAAAGAGAATTAGTATATGATCTATTCGAAGCAGCCACCGGTATGAGAATGATGCATAATTTTTTTCGTATCGGGGGGGTCGCGGCTGATCTACCTCATGGCTGGATAGATAAATGTTTGGATTTCTGCGATTATTTTTTAACAGGGGTTGCTGAATATCAAAAACTTATTACACAAAATCCCATTTTTTTAGAACGGGTTGAGGGGGTAGGCATTATTTGTGGAGAAGATGTAATCAATTGGGGTTTATCGGGACCAATGCTGCGAGCTTCCGGAATACCATGGGATCTTCGTAAAGTTGATCATTATGAGTGTTATAACGAATTTGATTGGGAAGTTCAGTGGCAAAAAGAAGGAGATTCATTAGCTCGTTATTTAGTCAGACTTGGTGAGATGACGGAATCCATAAAAATTATTCAACGAGCTTTGGAAGGAATTCCTGGGGGGCCCTATGAGAATTTAGAAATACGATGTTTTGATCGAGAAAGGTATCCGGAATGGAATGACTTTGAATATCAATTCATTAGTAAAAAACCTTCGCCAACTTTTGAGTTGGCGAAACAAGAACTTTATGTGAGAGTTGAAGCCCCAAAAGGGGAATTGGGCGTTTTTCTGATAGGGGATCGGGGTGGTTTTCCTTGGAGATGGAAAATTCGACCGCCGGGTTTTATCAACTTGCAAATTCTTCCTCAGTTAGTTAAAAGAATGAAATTGGCCGATATTATGACAATACTAGGTAGCATAGATATCATTATGGGAGAAGTTGATCGTTAAAATGATAATTGATACACCAGAAGTACAAGATATCAATTCTTTTTCTAGATTGCAATTCTTACAAGAAGTCTATGGAATTTTATGGGTGCTTGTCCCTAGTTTGACTACTGTATTGGCAATTACAATAGGCGTACTAGTAATTGTATGGTTAGAAAGAGAAATATCCGCAGGGATACAACAACGTATTGGACCTGAATATGCGGGTCCTTTGGGAGTTCTTCAAGCTTTAGCAGATGGTACAAAACTACTTTTTAAAGAAAATCTTCTTCCCTCTAGAGGTGATAATCGTTTATTCAGTATCGGACCATCCATAGCAGTCATAGCAATTTTACTAAGCTATTCAGTAATTCCCTTTGGTTATCGCCTTGCTTTAGCCGATCTCCATATCGGTGTTTTTTTATGGATTGCCATTTCAAGTATTGCTCCCATCGGACTTCTTATGTCAGGATATGGATCAAATAATAAATATTCCTTTTTAGGTGGTCTACGAGCTGCTGCTCAATCAATTAGTTATGAAATACCATTAACTCTATGTGTATTATCAATATTTCTACGTGTGAGTCGTTGAGACATAAACTTCTCCCACTTTTTTTCGATTCGAGAAAAGGAGGGTGAAATGGATTGAATAGATATCTTCATTTTTATATTCATTAGTCGGATTAATGAACTAAATCAGATAGTTATATGAGTGAAAGGAAACAGCTTATATAAATAAAAATTAGCAGTCCAAATATTGAGTCTCATTTTCTATGTATAAGAGTTAAGCAGAAATAAACATAGGTGCAAGAGAAGCTGTTATCCCAAGATTGGTTCACTAGTCATCCTGTCTTGAAGCGGACTCAAAAGATCAACCGTATTGAGTTTTCACTATGTATTTGTATGTACTACCATATATGTATTACCATAACACGGCCGATTGAACAAAAATGAGTGAGTGGATGGTTAGAAACACCAAGATATACAAAGGATTAGTAAAGAAGATTTAAAAAATTATCCAAAAGAAAAGTAAATTTTTGTAAAATCCATAATATAAAAAGAATACGAATAGGGGCCTTAAGTTTGTAGAAATGATCAGGCAATACTCCCCACGATTCCGATCCAGAGTATGCGCCTATCCACCCATTAAATAAATGATTATCGGAAACGAAATAATCCCTTATTTAGTAAGTTCACCCTTTCTCAAAAAGAAGAATAGGAACAAAAAAATGGAAAGAATCCAATTACAACAAAAAAAGAGATCTTTTTTAATCTTTCTTATCTCCATCTATTCCCATATTCATTTTCTTTCCAATATCCCTATTCATAGGGATAGAATTCGTGTCCGAATTCATAAACTAATGGAATAGGCTTTTTTCATAATTGAAAACGATGGGTTATTGATTTTTATAATAAAAAAGAGTATTTTAGTGAAGAATTAAGTTATTACTTAACAAAGAAAAATTTTAATTATTAAAGGATGAGATCAATTCAGAAGTACCCCTTTTCTTTACTTTATTATTAGAACAGACAGAATTCAATTGGGTTAATTTGGGGTGGGGACACACGATAGATTTTTATACTATACTACAAAAAAGACATATCAAGATAAGATAAATAAAATAATACCGACACGCTCCTTAGATTTATTTATTACCCTCGAGGAGCCGTATGAGGTGAAAATCTCATGTACGGTTCTGTAATAGCGATGAGAACAGTGATGTTCTTGCCGACTATGATTGTCTAACAGTTCAAGTACAGTTGATATAGTTGAGGCTCAATCTAAATATGGTTTTTGGGGGTGGAATTTGTGGCGTCAACCTATAGGGTTTGTTATTTTTCTAATTTCTTCCTTAGCAGAATGCGAGAGATTACCTTTTGATTTACCAGAAGCGGAAGAAGAATTAGTAGCGGGTTATCAAACCGAGTATTCGGGTATAAAATTTGGTTTATTTTACGTTGCTTCCTATCTAAATCTATTAGTTTCTTCATTATTTGTAACAGTTCTTTACTTGGGTGGTTGGGATATCTCTATTCAATACATATTCGTTTATGAGTTTTTTGAAATAAATAAAGCGTATGAAGTCTTTGGAATGATAATTAGTATCTTTATTACATTAGCTAAAACTTATCTGTTCTTGTTCATTTCTATAACAACAAGATGGACTTTACCCCGACTAAGAATAGACCAACTATTAAATCTTGGATGGAAATTTATTTTACCTATATCTCTCGGTAATCTATTATTAACAACTTCTTTTCAACTCTTTTCACTGTAAAGGAATACCATATTCTATATTCACAATTTGCTCAAACAAGAGAAAGAAACAAACATAAAATTCTTTAGAGATATTACAATATGTTCCCTATGGTAACTGGGTTCGTGAATTATGGTCAACAAACAGTACGAGCTGCAAGGTACATTGGTCAAAGTTTCATGATTACGTTATTCCATGCAAATCGTTTGCCTGTAACTATTCAATATCCTTACGAAAAATTAATCACATCGGAGCGTTTCCGCGGTCGAATCCATTTTGAATTTGATAAATGCATTGCTTGTGAAGTATGTGTTCGTGTATGTCCTATAGATCTACCCGTTGTTGATTGGAAATTGGAAACGGATATTCGAAAGAAACGATTGCTTAATTACAGTATTGATTTCGGGATCTGTATATTTTGTGGTAACTGCGTTGAATATTGTCCAACAAATTGTTTATCAATGACTGAAGAATACGAACTTTCTACTTATGATCGTCACGAATTGAATTATAATCAATTTTCTTTGGGTCGTTTACCAATGTCAGTAGTTGATGATTATACAATTAGAACAATTTTGAATTCGCCTCAAATTCAAGTCTAAAGAAATCCCTTGATTAAAGATTAGTTGATTAAAGAGTAATTGAAAATTACTAAGGTTCCGTTTTGGTTTTGATTTAAAGAAATGAGGTTTCTTTTGTTTTGTTTGTTTGGTCACTACCCACAAATCCAAACTATTGATTCATGAAAGTTGCAGCTTAATTTAGATTGAATCCATATATTTCGAAATATATAGTTTCGAACTACTCTTTCAGATCACGAATAAGATTAATCCAATAATTGTACCTGCTGCATTAATTCACACCCTTAATTAGGAATTGATTATGCATTTTTTTTCCTGGTCAGATCAATAAGGTCATGAAAAAGATTTTGATTTATTTATCTCTTATTTTACTACATATAATGGATTTGCCTGGACCGATACGTGATTTTCTTGTAGTCTTGTTGGGATCAGGTATTATATTAGGAAGTATGGGAGTACTATTACTTACCAACTCAATTTACTCTGCTTTTTCGTTGGGACTGGTTCTTGTTTCTATATCCTTATTCTATATTCTAGCAAACTCCCATTTTGTAGCTGCTGCGCAACTCCTTATTTACGTGGGAGCTATAAATGTTTTAATCATATTTGCTGTGATGTTCATGAAGGGTTCAGAATATTCCAAAGATTTAAATCTTTGGACCGTTGGGAGTGGATTTACTTTTCTGGTTTGTACAAGTATTTTTGTTTCACTAATGACTACTATTCTAGATACGTCATGGTATGGGATTATTTGGACTACAAGATCAAACCAGATTCTGGAGCAAGATTTGATAAGTAATAGTCAACAAATTGGAATTCATTTATCAACATATTTTTTTCTTCCATTTGAACTCATTTCGATCATTCTTTTAGCTGCTTTGATCGGCACAATTGCCCTGGCTCGCCAGTAAGTAATAAATTTTTAGAAATAGCATAAATTAAACTTTGTTCTATCTTATCACACATATTCCCCTTCAATTCTATTTGAAGATTGTTTCTGTCCAAAATAAAAATTCTTTTATTCAATCGATTACTAATATATTCCCTTGTTCTATACTTTTTTTTGTCAATTGAATTGAATCTATTAAATTTTTGTTCATATTGAAATGAATCGGAATTGATAAGGAGTTGGTCAACCATGCTCGAACATGTACTTGTTATAAGTGCCTATTTATTTTCTATCGGTATCTATGGATTGATCACGAGCCGAAATATGGTTAGAGCCCTTATGTGTCTTGAGCTTATACTGAATGCAGTTAATATAAATTTTGTAACATTTTCCGATTTTTTTGATAGTCGCCAATTAAAGGGTAATATTTTCTCAATTTTTGTTATAGTTATTGCAGCCGCTGAAGCAGCTATTGGCCCAGCTATTGTTTCGTCAATTTATCGTAACAGAAAATCAACTCGTATCAATCAATCGAATTTGTTGAATAAGTAGTATTTATCAGATAAATTATGATATTAATCAAGTCAAATTATCTGTATAATACGTAATCTACAATCATGTTTGCGAAAACATAAAAAATAAAAGTATATTGGCCCTAATGAGTTAATCTGAAAGTAGATTGATTATAAAAATTCTGATAAATTATTGACTCATCTGGTATCTAAATATATAATTCATTTACAATTTTATACTTGATCGAAAATTTATAGTGTTAAAAAAAAATTGTAGATACAATGTCACATTCAGTAAAGATTTATGATACATGTATAGGGTGTACTCAATGTGTCCGAGCTTGCCCCACGGATGTATTAGAAATGATACCTTGGGGCGGATGTAAAGTTAAGCAAATAGCTTCGGCTCCAAGAACAGAAGACTGTGTTGGTTGTAAGAGATGTGAATCTGCCTGTCCGACGGATTTCTTGAGTGTTCGAGTTTATTTATGGCATGAAACAACTCGAAGCATGGGTCTAGCTTATTGATACGTTCCATAAAAACCCCTCGAATACATTTGATTTCTTTTTTACCGACAAAAACTCGTGTTCAAAATATATATTTATATTTTTTATTTCATTTTCGAACATGGGTTTTTTTAGTCCAAGTGTATTTTGTTTTTACTACGAATTATTTTCCTTGGTTAACAATAGTTGTAGTTTTGCCAATATTTGCGGGTTTCTTACTTTTCTTTCTCCCTCATAGAGGAAATAAAGTAATTAGATGGTATACAATATGTATCTGTGTACTCGAACTCCTTCTAACAACCTATGCATTTTGTTATCATTTCGAATTAGACGATCCATTAATCCAACTGACGGAGGATTATAAATGGATCCATTTTTTTTATTTTTACTGGAGATTGGGAATAGATGGACTTTCCATAGGACCCATTTTATTGACAGGATTTATCACCACTTTAGCTACTTTAGCAGCTTGGCCGGTTACTCGAGATTCCCGATTATTCCATTTTCTAATGTTAGCAATGTATAGCGGTCAAATAGGATCATTTTCTGCTCGAGACCTTTTACTATTTTTTATCATGTGGGAGTTAGAATTAATTCCCGTGTATCTACTTCTATCGATGTGGGGAGGAAAGAAACGGTTGTATTCAGCTACAAAGTTTATTTTGTACACTGCGGGAAGTTCCGTTTTTTTGTTAATGGGAGTTATGGGTATCGGTTTATACGGTTCTAATGAACCAACTTTAAATTTTGAAACATCAGCTAATCAATCGTATCCTGTAGCACTGGAAATAATATTCTATATCGGATTTCTTATTGCTTTTGCTGTCAAATCACCGATTATACCCTTGCATACATGGTTACCAGACACCCACGGAGAGGCACATTACAGTACTTGTATGCTTCTAGCCGGAATCTTATTAAAAATGGGAGCATATGGATTGGTTCGGATCAATATGGAATTATTCCCCTACGCCCATTCTATCTTTTCACCCTGGTTGATGATAGTAGGCATAATTCAAATAATCTATGCAGCTTCAACATCTCCTGGTCAACGCAATTTAAAAAAAAGAATAGCTTATTCCTCCGTATCTCATATGGGTTTCATAATTATAGGAATTGGCTCTATAAGCGATATGGGACTCAATGGAGCTTTTTTACAAATAATCTCTCATGGATTTATAGGCGCTGCGCTTTTTTTCTTGTCGGGAACAAGTTATGATAGAATACGTCTTGTTTATCTCGACGAAATGGGTGGAATGGCTATCCCAATTCCAAAAATATTCACGACTTTCAGTATCTTATCGATGGCTTCCCTTGCATTGCCGGGCATGAGCGGTTTTGTTGCAGAATTAATAGTATTTTTTGGAATAATTACCAGCCAAAAATATCTTTTAATGACAAAAATACTAATTACGTTGGTAATGGCAATTGGAATGATATTAACTCCCATTTATTTATTATCTATGTTACGCCAGATGTTCTATGGATACAAGCTTTTTAATGCTCAAAATTCTTATTTTTTTGATTCGGGACCGCGGGAGTTGTTTGTTGCGATATCTATCCTTATATCTGTCATAGGTATTGGTATTTATCCAGATTTTGTTTTCTCACTATCAGTTGACAAGGTCGAAGCTATTTTATCTAATTATTTTTCTAGATAGTTTTCATAAAAAAATGAAACCGCAATACTATATACTATAATAATTAATATACTATAATAATTAATCATTATTTTTTAAATGGTTCATTCCACAATAAAAAAAAGAAGTATTTTTTCTTTTCTTAACTTAAATAAAAAAAAAATTAATTGGACTTCCTCATACATTTGGCTTTTGTGAGAACCATTTGAATCACTACATTACTTGATTCAAGGGGTTCTCGATGTCTTACACACAGTTTTCTTATCTATACTCTCCCATGTTTGTATTCGTCAGGCCCTTTCTTGAATTCATTCAATCAGATCTTAATGTAAATGAACCATAACTATGTAGCCCTACCCCTAATAGATTGACCCCAAAATAGCATATCCAAATTATAAGAAAACCAATAGAGGCCACAATTGCGGAATTTACACCGTGCAAATTTTTATTTGTTCGAGTATGTAAATAAATTGCGAATATGGTCCAAGTAATAAATGCCCAAGTTTCCTTTGGGTCCCAATTCCAATATGATCCCCACGTCTCATTAGCCCATACTGCCCCTGAAAGAATACCTATGCTTAAAAATATAAACCCTAGACTAATAATACGATAACTCCAATGATCTAATTGTTGAATCAATTGAGACTTATAATAATTCTTCGAAGAAAAAAAAGAAGTGTTTCTTAAAACATTGTTCCATTCGTTCATGTATTGGATCTCATCAAAGGAAAATAACGCATTTAATAAATTTTTGGTAAAACCAAAAGTTCTTATAACTTTTGGAAATGTAATGACTATAAGAGCTATTGAAAATAATGATCCACATAAAAGAGATGCATAACCCAATACCATCATACTTACATGCATCATTAACCAATGAGATTGGAGGGCGGGGACTAATAGTGGGGATTGATCCATTTCAGTTAAAAAACCTGAAGTAGCAAAACCTTGGGTAAAAATAGTACTTGGCGTGGTTATTGCGCTTACACTTAAATGGTTTTTAGATTTTTTAAAATACGTAAGTATATGAATAACGGAGAAACCCCATGAAAGAAATAGTAATGATTCATATAAATCACTTAAAGGTAAATGCCTAAAATAAATCCAACGAGTAACTAATAATCCAGTTATACAGAAAAAAGTAGCTATCATGCCCTTTTCTGACGAAGCATAGAGTCCTGCGGTCTCATCAACTAATAAGGTTATCAAATGAATTGTAATGACAATTGAAATGACCGAAAAAGATATATGAGTTAATATATGCTCTAAAGTTGAAAATATCATAAAAATTTAATTATTAAAAAAGATCCCTCAATTAAATTATTTGAATTTAAATCTATTAAATTATAAGAATTAAAATCAGGGACTTGAATTAATTATATTATAGGACTTTTTTATAATACAAAATGCCATGCCGCCACTCGGACTCGAACCGAGATGCTCTAGCACTGCTTCCTAAGAGCAGCGTGTCTACCGATTTCACCATAGCGGCTTTCTCGAAATCATAATAATCTATTATTATTCAATCGTCGAGATTGAAAGAATAGAATCAATTCTGAATTCCATGTAATATTTTTTAGAAAATGTTTAAATATTTAAGGGGATAAAAAACTCTTTAGCTTTTAATTTGAAAACTTTTGAAAACTAAAGTAAAGGGTAAGGTTTTCAAAATAGGGATTTGAGCGTTTTGCAATAAAAATATCTAGTATTTGATTTCATTTATTTAATATTTATATGTATTTATAATTTTTTGAATTTTTTTCAATAATAATTTAAGGTATCCATTTTTTTTTATTTAACATTAGTTTTATTTTATTTAACAATAGGATTTTTCGTAGTTTATTCTCTTTCAAAAAATCTCTTTCAAAAAAGGAACTGTTGTAACTAGATAGTTCTGGCTTCAATACGTAGATATAATTTTAAAATGATTCCTTTGTTTTCTTTTTTATCTCATTTTATCAATGAAAAAACAAAATAGGATATTTTTTTCGATTACAATTTCAGCACAGTACCCACATTCAAGAAATTTCGAGAAATATTTCCATAGCTTTGTATTAATCGTTAGGGTTTTCGTTGTGTATAGAATTTGTGTTAGGATTTTGCAAACAAATTTAATTATATATTCGGCGGGATATATTATATAATAGTAATAATGCTTTAGAGAAATAAAAGTTCATAGAATTTAAAAATTAAGTTTAAACTTAATCAACTAATGTTATCGTTTCAACGCCTCATAAAATTTTCAATAAAGAGTTTTAGTTTACTATTTTATGTTACATACTTATATAGTAGAATTATAAAATATTCTATAATATAGAATATTATAAAAATCAAGAAAAAACTTTTTATTTTATTGGGGCGATGGGGATTCTTATTTTCCCCACCCCGAAAATAATAAAACAAAGATATGAATATGAAAAAGAAAGGTCAACCCTTAATATTTCTATTTATTTTTATTAGTTGAAAAATAAAAAGAGTACCTTTTTTCAATTTTCTAATTGAGTAAACAAAAGAATTCTTATTTTTATTTTACATATCCTAAGGAAAACAAATTTCATATTCATCCGCTCAAAACATTAGGAAATTCAAATAATTGCTTTGATTAAAAAAAAAATGTGAATTTTGTTTGATTTGAATATATTTTTTTTAGTGACAATTTTATATTTTTTTTTATAAATTCACATTATTATTATTATTCAATTATTTATATATTATTTATATAATTTAATAAAAAGAAAATTATTATTTAAATAATAAAAATTAGAAACAAACTTCTACTAGGCTATTTTTTGAGTCAAACCGATTCAGATTATTCCAATGTTTGATTATTTATTTGATTTGTCCCCCAAAAAACTTTGTGAATTTCCCGTTGAAAGAGATTTTGCTAGCGAAAAAGCTTTCAACGCTGCCTGACGCCCTTTGTTTTTCCAAACATTTTTCCGAATCCGTTTTTTTGATATAGAAGTGCGCTTTTTTGGAGCTGCCATTAAAAAATTATAATAGAGTATTCATAGCTATAGTTGGATGTGAAAGACATCTATTATTCAAAACGAATTGTTCTTTACTATTTTATTTATTATCCATTTATTCTTTAAATTATATTATACTCCTATCAGAATATAGATATTTAAATTTTTTAGATTAGGAACAAAGAAAATATATATATTAAGTCTTATTTTATTGGATCAAATTGTAGGCTGTCTTTTCTGATTCATACCAAAAAAAATAGCGTTTTCGTATAATAGTGCGTTTGCGTTCTTGCTCTATAGCGAGAAATTATTGTAATGCATATTAAATAATCCTAATAAAGAAAATTTGCATTTTATATATCGTAATAAAATTTTACTTTAAATAAATATTTGTGTTCATATTTGTGTTCACTAGTAGTTTCATTGGATCATATCATTTGAACCATTCTAACTTATTGAGTTGAAATATTTGAAGTATTTGGCAAAAAATTAACAATAATTAAGAATATTAAAATTCAATTTTAGTTTTGCCTATTAAAATTATTAACTGATCCCTTTGAAAAGAGATAAGAGTTGGTGAATTAGAAAAATTAATTAGGAATAAAATATACTTTTTTTATGGAATATACGTATCAATATTCATGGATCATACCTTTCATCTCACTTCCAATTCCTATGTTAATAGGAGTGGGACTTCTACTTTTTCCGACGGCAACAAAAAACCTTCGACGTATGTGGTCTTTTCCTAGTGTTTTGTTGTTAAGTATAGTTATGATTTTTTCAGTTTATCTGTCTATTCATCAAATAAATAGCAGTAATATCTATCAATATGTATGGTCTTGGACTATCAATAATGATTTTTCTTTAGAGTTGGGCTACTTGATCGATCCACTTACTTCTATTCTGTCAATATTAATCACTACCATTGGAATTATGGTTCTTATTTATAGTGACAATTATATGTCTCATGATCAAGGATATTTGAGATTTTTTGCTTATATCAGTTTGTCCAATACGTCAATGTTGGGATTAGTTACTAGTTCGAATTTGATACAAATTTATATTTTTTGGGAATTGGTTGGAATGTGTTCTTATCTATTAATAGGTTTTTGGTTCACTCGACCTACTGCGGCGAATGCTTGCCAAAAGGCGTTTGTAACTAATCGCGTGGGGGATTTTGGTTTATTATTAGGGATTTTTGGTCTTTATTGGACAACGGGGAGTTTTGAATTTCGGGATTTGTTTAAAATATTCAATAACTTGATTTATAATAATGAAGTTAATTTATTATTTGTTACTTTGTGTGCCTTCTTATTATTTGCAGGGGCTGTTGCTAAATCCGCTCAATTTACTCTTCATGTATGGTTACCTGATGCTATGGAGGGACCTACCCCCATTTCGGCTCTTATACATGCAGCTACCATGGTAGCTGCGGGAATTTTTATTGTCGCTCGGCTTCTTCCGCTTTTTATAGTAATACCTTACATAATGAATCTAATAGCTTTGATAGGTATAATAACAGTACTTTTTGGAGCTACTTTAGCTCTTGCTCAAAAAGATATTAAGAGAAGTTTAGCCTATTCTACAATGTCTCAATTGGGTTATATGATGTTAGCTTTGGGTATAGGGTCTTATCAAGCTGCTTTATTTCATTTGATTACTCATG